ACTGAAAGATTGGGCCGAATACTTAAAAAATAGCCCAAAAAGTGAAATGAATGTTGGGATAATTGGTTTATATGGATCGTTCCTGGTCGAGACCAAATATCAAAATGACATTGCCATAAATAGATAAAATAGTATTTCCATTTATTTATCAAAAGAGGAGTATTCTTTGAAACCAAAATGGATTTTCCTTGATATCTAACATAATGCATGAAAGTATCCTTAAAGAATGATAAGGTATATGAACAATCCTTAACATATACTTCTACAAGATGTTCTATTTTTTCATAGAAAAAAATTCGCTCAAAAAAAACGCGAAAATATTTTAAGCGTAACTGAGAGGATTTGTTACGTAGAAAAAGAAAGATAGATTCATATTCCCATACATATAAATTATATAGGAACAAGAAAAATCTTGGATTACTTTTTGAAAAAAAAGTAGAAATCCATTTTTTTGGAGTAAAAAGACTATTCCAATTATAATAATAAGAAAAAAACAACCTTAATAAATGAAAGAAAGAGACATCTTTTATCCAATATCGAAGAATTTGAACCAAGATTTCCAGATGGATAGGATAGGGTATTCGTATATCTGACTCATGATTTAAATATATCAGTTTATCTTCGAAAAAGGGAAAAATGGAATGAATTGATCGCAAATTATTATAAGATTTTACGATTTCGAATTCCCTTAAGGAAGAGATAAATAATTGTAGGGAAAATAGAATCTCCACGACGACAACAAAACCTTCTAATATTATTTGAGAATAAAAATGATTGTTATAACCCCTAAAAGGATTTTTGTTAGAATCGTTAACAAAAATGATGAAATGAGTCTGTTGATACATTCGAGTAATTAAACGTTTTACAATTAGTAAACTAAATTTATTGTTATAACCGACATTTTCTACAAAAATGGACCCATGACCACAAGCTAGTCCATAAATATATTCCCGGAAAAAAAGAGGGTATAGGGTGTCCTGGTGTCGAGATCTATGGAGTTCTAAATATGCTCGAGATTCCTCCATTTAAAATTTAAAAAGTCTGTTTGGTCAAACAAAGAATAAAAGATTCATTGGATTATCAAATGATACATAGTGCGATATGATCAAAACAGGGAATTATAGGTATATGTATATATACCTACAAAACAAGTAAAAATCATCAACGGACTCTCTCTAATCGCTTTTCCACCTAATTTTTGTTCTAGGATAACAAGCTAGTTAGGAATCCTTTATTTTTTCAACCTAATCGCTCTTTTGATTTTGGAAAAAATATCTTTATCAATATACTCTTTCTTTTACACATTTATCGCTACCCAAAAATATAATGGAAAATAGCTATATAGTTAGGACTCATAACAAAAATAAATAATCCATTCACCGGAAAAGCTTTTCCCATATCAAGCACTAATCTATTTTTAACGTACAATTAGATGGGGTAATCATTCAAATCAAAAATAAATGAAAGCTCGTTGCTTTTTGTTTCCCTATTATAATTGGAGCCACCAAGCTCTATCCCTTTATTAATTAAACCCAACTGAATTTTTTTGTTCCGAGCCAAGAATTCACAAACAAAAATTTTGGCCGGATCCTATAAGAGAATGAAATCTTTTTAGAATTCTTCATCGATACGACATGCTACTTTTTCCATTCATTCCTTTATGGATCAGTCGTGGTTTTACAAGCTCTACCAATGGTATGGACGAACCGATTGCTTCATAGAAATGTGTAAAAAATAGAGTCGCTCTTAAAAGCCGAGTACTCTACCATTGAGTTAGCAACCCCAATACAATTTAGAAAATAACGTGGGTGTATATATCCAATCGCAATAAAAACAATAAAATTAAAAGATTTAATTGTCTAATAAAATATCAGGCATTAAAAAAAAATGGAAAAATAGAAAAACTCAAAATGTTGAAAGCAAGTTGATTCTCAACATACAAATGAACAGATAAAACAAAAAAATTTTCTAAAAAAAATTAAAAATGGTATACCACCTCTTTATCTACTATGTTATACATTATTATATTATATATATAATTGAATTACTTACCTTTTAATAAAAAAAGAATTTCTTGGTTGTATCGCAGAAAATCCAACGAACCTACCATTTGATGAAGTAATAAAGCCTATTTCACGTGAGTAAATTGATCAATTTATTCACGATCGGATTATATTTATTTGATACACTATTGTCAATATTTGTATTGAAAAAGAATACAATCGAGAAAACAAACGAATAAAATAAAAATGATAAAATAGAAAATTTAAAATAGAAATATAATAGTAATGAAATATTAATATCATTAAGACTATATTTTCGATTTTAAATATTAGAAATTCTATTATTATTATGTTATAAGTTATAATTATTTATAACAAAAATTCTTTAAATATATAAATTTTATTATATTCGCATTCTAAACTATTCGAATTCTAAACTAAAAACTTATAAAAAATTATCGAAATCTATAATCGAAATCTATAAATAAATATGAAAA